ATGTATTGAACAGAAGCAAAAGCCTCAGTAACAGTAGGGCGGTAGTAAAACGTCATAGCAAATCCGGTAGCTACTTGTACTAAAAAACAAGTAAGCGTAATTCCTCCCAGACAATAAAATATGTTGACATGAGGGGGAACGTACTTACTAGTTATATCGTCCGCAATCGCCTGAATCTCGAGACGTTCTTCGAACCAATCATAGACTTTATTGAGATAGGTAACCCAAAGCTAAGGAACTCCCCCTCCGAGAACTGTATATGAGAATTTCCTCTCGTACAGCTCAAACAAAATCACCCCAATACTATACTGGTTGAAACGGATATGGAATCGAAGGTTTGAAACTTAGGAACCCTCTCATTCCATTTTCTCTGAAGATAGAAAGGGGTCCAAATCCGAAAGCTCTTCTTTGTGGCTATAATGCCAAAAAATCAAGTCGGCTTGTCCGTCTTTATCTTTATGTTGATAGGGACCTCTTGAATCTTCTCTTTACCTATTTTTTTTCTTTTTGTATCTTTTTGTATTCATTCTTTTATACTCTTATTTTCTTTCTTCTTTTTTTCTATTCTATTAATAGGAATTCTCTTGTTAAGACCCTAGGAATCGATTGAAACCTCAGACTCATACTAGAACCACAGTGATTCAACAAACCCTGCAATTCCACCTAAGTCCAAAGATTCCATGAGTAAGAACCGTTGGATCACCACTTAGTCAATGAGTGGATATACTCACTCAAAAAAAAAGAAATCTATTTTATACCCTACCTTTGCCCTTTGATCAAAATAAGCGCAAACGGGAATTTGAAAGAGGCAAAATCTTTCCATTTCTAACCTTTCATTCTCCGGCTGCGAGGTCTGAATACTAAGTATGAATCATAGTTCTAATACTTTGTGATCTTCATCTATTCCGTGCTCCGGATACTCGACTGAATATCCGACGAGGTAAAAGCACCTATACCAAGATGACAGACCCGTTCTCTGTACTATTAATAGGATCCATTATAACAAGTCACACACTCATAATTCCGGGAATACAGAAAGAAACAAACTCCGCGATCGAACTGCCGCAATCGACTGGGATAAAAATCCTAAACCTACATGTTTCACTTTGTATTGAAAAACCAGGACTTTGTGATTTTTATGAATCTAATTCATTGAAATTCCATCCAGTAAAACGGAGGAATTATAAATCTCCAAAATAATGGATAGGAATATCGCAAATAGAGCCATTGCGACACCCATTAAAGGAGTAGTTCCCCATCCAGGAGCTACTTTACCATATTCCGAATTCAAGGGTTTCAATAAACTCCCTACATTAGTTCTTCTTGGACCAGATCGAGAACTATCCTCAACGGTTTGTGTAGCCATATATCCTCATTTTTGATTCATTGAGATCTGTTGACTTTGTATACCATTCCGTTGTAAATAAAAGAAATGATCTTATCACAGATCCGGTATGATCTTGAAATTCTATAATAATGGAAACAGCAACCCTAGTCGCTATCTCTATATCTGGGTTACTTGTAAGTTTTACGGGATATGCCTTATATACTGCTTTTGGGCAACCCTCTCAACAATTAAGAGATCCATTCGAGGAACACGGGGACTAGTTTAAGTAACGAGCCTCCTAATACATTAGGAGGCTCGTTACTTCAATTTTACAATAATGAAAAATTCTTTCATTTTTGAGTTGGAACTTTAGGCGGTTCTCGAAAAAAGATCGAGAAAAAAAGGATCCCTAGAGTCGAGACTAAAAGGAATGTATAAACCAATGCTTCCATAAATTCGCTCGTGGTTTACAATTAGAATTAGAGCTTCCCTACCTGTTTATTTGGGATCCTATCCCGGATAAAGTAAAGAGTCGCGACCCAGAAAGGGCAGCGATTCAAATCCAAATTTCTCCACTACTCTACTACTTTGCTAATCTCTCTTTTTCCAAGACTCTCCTAACTATGGAACAAATCACAAAAAGAAAAAAAAAAGAGTCAAAAAAGAATGGAACTGTGTTGTATCAGACTGCTTGTCTTTTTGTAGTTGGATCCCCCAGTTTTTGGAATGCCCCAAATTCGACTTGCGCATCCAAATCCGGATCAATACCAGCAAAAACGTCTCTGAACAAAGTTCTAGCACCATGCCAAATGTGTCCGAAGAAGAAGAGAAGAGCAAATGAAGCATGCCCAAAAGTAAACCAACCCCTTGGGCTGCTACGAAAAACACCATCGGATTTTAACGCAGCACGATCTAACTCAAAAATTTCACCTAATTGAGCGCGTCTAGCATATTTTTTCACAGTAGCAGGATCACTATAACTGACTCCATTTAGTTCGCCGCCATAGAACTCAACAGTTACACCTACTTGTTCGACACTATACTTGGATTCTGCCCTTCTAAAAGGAACATCAGCCCTAACGATTCCGTCTCCGTCGACCAAAACTACCGGAAATGTTTCAAAAAAAGTAGGCATACGACGTACAAAAAGTTCGCGCCCTTCTTTATCTCTAAAGACAGGGTGTCCTAACCATCCAACAGCTATCCCATCCCCATTGTCCATTGAGCCCGCTCTGAATAACCCCCCCTTTGCCGGATTATTACCAATATAATCATAAAAGGCTAATTTTTCAGGAATTTTAGACCAAGCTTCTGATAAACTTTGATTTTCGGCCAGTCCAGCACCAATTCTTCGATATATTTCTTGCTGAAAATATCCCTGATCCCATTGATAACGAGTGGGGCCAAACAATTCGATTGGGGTAGTTGCTGAACCATACCACATAGTTCCAGCAACAACAAAAGCTGCAAAAAAGACAGCAGCAATACTACTGGAAAGGACGGTTTCAATATTGCCCATACGTAATCCTTTGTATAAACGCTGGGGCGGACGGACACTAAGATGGAAGAGGCCCGCCAATATGCCCAATGTCCCCGCTGCAATATGATGAGAAGCTATTCCTCCCGGAACAAAGGGATCAAAACCGCCCACACCCCACGCTGGATTTACGGATTGTACCCTTCCGGTTAATCCGTAAGGATCGGACACCCATATCCCAGGACCGTACAATCCTGTTACATGAAATGCACCAAAACCAAAGCAAGCCACCCCTGAGAGAAATAAATGAATTCCAAAGATCTTCGGCAAATCCAAAGAGGGTTTTCCCGTACGTTCATCAGAAAAGATTTCTAGATCCCAATATACCCAATGCCAGATAGCTGCCAAGAAGCACAAGCCAGATAACACAATATGTGCACCGGCCACACCTTCGTAACTCCAAATACCCGAATTCGTAATAGTCCCTCCTGTGATACTCCAACCACCCCATGAATTGGTTATTCCTAAACGAGTCATGAAAGGGATAACAAACATACCTTGTCTCCACATTGGATCAAGAACAGGGTCAGAGGGGTCAAAAACTGCCAATTCATATAAAGCCATCGAGCCGGCCCAACCAGCAACTAGCGCTGTATGCATTATATGGACAGAAAGCAAACGGCCGGGATCATTCAATACAACGGTATGAACACGATACCAAGGCAAACCCATGGAAATACCCCTTATATCAATAGAAAAGAGACAATAAATAACTTGATTGCATTGGAAAAAGAGGCCCCCCCTCTTTTACCGCAAATTCTTTAGCGGAGAAAGATTAAAGATTCATGTTTGTTTTCTTCTTTTAGTAATAAAGAAACAGTTTGTTTCGTAGGAACAAAGAGAAGCAGGTCTATTTTAGACCCGATAAGGATCAATACGCAATGGGGATTGGTCCCATTTTCTATGAGGAGAATGCTTCCCTATTTGTTTTAAAAGGCCTACATTTTCGTACAAATTTTCCTTTATTCATTCTCTAATGATCTTTTGAATAAGAAAGATCTGTGGATAAATGAAATATAGGATAAGAGCCTGTAGTCTTCATTATTCATAGAAGAAAGAAAGACATGACACCACACGTTCGCGCTTCCACATCAAAGTACATTAGAGTCCTTAAATAAAGAATTAAGTCCATTTCATTTCTATGCCAGTGGGTGTTCCTAAAGTACCTTTTCTAAATCCCAATCCCGACCCCGAGCCCGATTCCGTAGAAGAAGAACTTGACAGCATGGAGGAAAAGGCTACTTGGGTTGACTTATAGTGCGACTTGTCAGATCTATTGGGTCGTATGGGATTTCCCCATTTTCTCCCCCGATCGAGATATCCTCCCCTTCGCCCAAGAAAAATGTTTGAATTCTCAGAGGAAGCGTGAAGTGAAATGAAGTGCAATTAGATGCGTTTTGGGGGGTATCCAGATGAATATTCTCAATTAGAAGAATTTATGGTTGGCTTGGTTGAACCACTAAAATGAAGTATCCAGGCTCCGTTTAGAAAAAGCACCAATCCGTACTTCCGTACTCTAGCTATCTAGGATTTCTATTTGTATCCTAAGTAAGTCAATTATATATATATTCTTTTAATGAAATGAAAAGAATTCATTATTAAGAAATAGAAATAGGAATGATCACAAGGAATCAATCGAGTAATATGACAAACATGCCAAATATTCGACGGAAGACATGAAATGAATTGAAAAAAAAAAGAAGTCGTAGCAAAAAGAGGCGGTATTGGTAGCATTTGTACTATATGTGCAAATAGAAATCGGGCAGATCTTTACTCGAAGCAGAGCAGAAACCTAAAAGAATTGACGAAGCCCGGCCTGTTCAGGAACAAGAAAAAAATATCGTGATTTGGATTGGATCTCGATAAAAGAGTATATCAATGAGAAATGAGTTTGATAAGTTTAAAAGAGGGCTTGAATCTACACATTGATTCTTTTTTTTTAACGGTTTTTGTTGAACCGTTTGGTGAACCGTATGCATCAAAAGATGCATGTACGGCTCCTAAGGGATACAATTTTATCCTAATTAACCGCCTTTATCGCCAAAGACTCCTTTTTTTAGGCAAAGACCTGGAAGAGGAGGTTGCAAATAACATCGTGGGTCTTATGATACATCTCAATATAGAAGATCCTTTCTGGACTCAAACCTTGTATATAAACTGTCTTGGCGGATTTATAATTCCCGGGCTGGCTATTTATGATACTATTGGCTTTGTGGAACCAGACGTAAAGACAATATGCCTGGGAATAGCCGCTTCGATGGCATCCGTTGTCCTGGTCGGAGGAACCGTTACAGAACGTTGCGCATTCCCTAACGCTTGGCGCCAATGAGTTTCGTTTTTTATTTGAAAGAAAAAGAAGACTATGCCTTCGCCATATGAAATATGAATATTAAGTAATAATAGCATGGCACTTTGAATTCGATACGAGAAAACTTTTTTTTTGTTTTTTTTTTTTCAAAACATTAGATTATGTATCGAAAGAGTAGTATGAAATACGGGGCATCCCCAATTGAATCTTATCTATTGGGGACCTTTTTAAGCGTACCAAACCTTTTTGTTTTCACACCAGAAAGCTCTTATATTAACAATCTTTATATCATAAAAGAGTCAAAAAACTTTGGGATTGTTGAATCACAGACGAAAGAAATATATAAAGCAGCGGAGCCATCATAGTATTTTTGAACTTCTTCGAAAGGAAGGGTGGTAAGTGGATCATTTAACGACCTGGGTCTGATAGGCCCCTCTTTTCCCTTTCGTCGAGGGAAATTCAAAGCAAATTCCATTGTAAAGCCGTATGCAATGTGCAAAAGATGCCTGTACGGTTGTTCAATTCTTTTTTTTCTTATTCTTTATCTTCTATTCTCGGCCTTATCGTGGGAGATGAAAGAAGACCTTATCATACGTATCATCAGGGTAATGATCCATGAACCTCGTGTGAAGGATTTTGAAGACGAGTTTTCGGAAGTTTTGTTGGAAGGGCAGGTATTCAAAAAATTGCGCGACACCATCGTATACATTTATATCCAGAGAACAAACAAACCTGCTTGGGTTATAGTTCGAGACCTGCAAAAGGATACTTTTATGTCAGCAACAGAAGCGATTACTTATGGAATTCTTGATGGGGTATATGTTTCCGAAGACGAAGATGAAGAATGGAGTTAGTGATGGGGTATATGTTTCCGAAGACGAAGATGAAGAAAAAAAAAAAAGGAATAGGAACCTGACGAAACCAATGAAGAGGCGGGACCTCTTGATACACCCCAGGAGATTGAGATCGCCTATTAACTAACAGAAACAAAGAAAAATTTTGTCCAAACTCTTACCGGATTTCCTTTTCAATTCTATTCTTCTAGTAAATAGAAGAAATTGAGAAGCTTCCGGTTAGGATGGATCTAAACCAGTACATTAGGTATAAGGTTTAGCATGCCAACTAGTAACCAACTTCTTAGAAACTCAAGACAGCCAGTCAGAAAAACCAAGAAAACCCCCGCTCTTAGGGGATGCCCTCAGCGCCGAGGAAGATGTAGTAAGCTGTATGTGTGACTCGTTCAGATCATGGACTCGGAAAATCATTTTCCAGTATCAACGATCAGTACCGGAGAATAAAATAGAATGAACTCTATTTTCTATCTAAGAAAATAGATCCTATCATATCATATTCTTCTACTGGGTCTGAAATTTATGGTTTTCATTGGTTCAAATCCAATCACCTTCATTTTGAATTTAAGATGAGAAAGAATTCTCCATTGGTAGCAAATGCTTATCCCATTAAGCGGGGGAAATCCTATTTAAAAAGCAGAAAGAGTATACCTCTATTCTTGCAAGAACGGACTAAGAGGGTCAGCTATCCAGCAAATCTTTATAATGAAATACCGTTACTGTATAGGTAGATCTCGTTGTGAAAGATCTATTACTGAATAGTTTATAGGTAGAGCCGAAGAGTGTGAACTGTACAAGTTACCAATAGCATTGATTAAATGAAAGAGGGGGCTCCGGTGTATAGAGGAGACCTAACCGTTTAAGAATAAGAAATAACCATAGAAACGATGGAACCCACTATTTCATTATTGACTTCTTTCTATTTACTCTTTTTGATTACTAGGTCTTTTTTGTATTTAGTATCAATATCCTTTTTTATATCAAGGTGCAATGCTTAGAAAAAAATCGTGGTCGGGAAGGTTATCGTAGCAAAAGCCATTGGAATTTTTATTTTATACATAGGAAAAATGCGTTTTGTTATTAATAAACTAGGAAAGGGAAAAGAATAACTGAAAAAAAAATCCATTACCATTAGTTATTCGTCAAAATTTCATTTATTTCATTTAATGACCAGAATTAAGCGAGGCTCTATAGCTCGGAGACGTAGAGCAAAAACACGTTTATTTGCATCAGGCGCTCGAGGAGCTCATTCAAGGCTTACTCGACTTATTGCTCAACAGACAATAAGAGCTTTGGCTTCGGCTCATCGTGATAGAGATAAGAAAAAGAGGGATTTTCGTCGTTTGTGGATCACTCGGATAAATGGAGTAATTCGCCAAAATGTAGTATCTTATAGTTATAGTCAATTAATAACTAATCTGCACAAGGAACAGTTGCTTCTTAATCGTAAAATGCTTGCACAAATAGCTATCTCAAA